AACAAAGAAGAAAGTTTTTCGATCAACTTACTTCGCTCGCCCTTTTTTGATCGGTTTTTTTAATGCAAATAGATTTAATCTAGTAATTTCTTTTAGATTAAGTCTTAGGTCTTGTTTGACCTGTGAAAGACCTCCTTTGTTGAAATTTTCCCACAATTCCTAAAATAAAAGGAAAAAAACTTTCCACTTTCCTAAACTAAGGACGGGAAGGAAGAAGGCGAGCATATCTTCTAAATTAATCATACTCAACCCAGACCTTCCTGGGGTGGGATATTGTCTGTCCCGATAAATAGATAATTCCAGGAGTAATAAATATAAATAGGAGTAAATAAAATAAAGTATTGATATAATTGGAATTGCAGAAGTAAATAGTAAATACCCATTTAACTAAAAAAAGAAAAAAGTATCTAATCGAAAGAGCTTATTTTATTTGTTAGGATTAAACAAAAGGGTTCGCAAATAAAAGCGCTAGTGCCACAACTAGTCCATAAATTGTTAAAGCTTCCATAAAAGCTAGACTAAGCAATAAAGTACCTCGTATTTTACCTTCTGCTTCTGGCTGTCTCGCAATACCTTCTACAGCTTGTCCTGCAGCAGTACCTTGACCAACTCCAGGCCCAATAGAAGCAAGCCCTACGGCCAATCCAGCAGCAATAACAGAAGCAGCAGCAATTAGTGGATTCATGGTGAGTTCCTCGTGTCAAAAAAAAGAAATGGTTAAGGATACAATCAACCAAGAAATTCTTACTTCTAAGCTCTATTGGGGAGAAATAACTAAAAAAGTACAAATTGAAATGATAATGTGAATTGTCCGAACTACATATAAGGGAATTCCATATCTCGGATTAGATAATGAATCTAACCTAGGAATATATAATACCCTATAATACATTTGTTTCTTCTATTTTGTTTGCGTATTTTCTCATTTTCTATTGAATCGGATCCTAAAATCATTGCTTAACACAGAAAACCGCACAAAAGATGACTCTACTCCACTTATAGACATTAAGAATATATAGTATAGATCTAGCCTGGCTCCACCCTCCTTACTACATCTATACTTTGACAATTCCATAATATAGTCTATTTTATCTCCTACAACTCTAGGTTGTATATTCATACGCATTTCTAACTATTTTTTTTGCAACCAAGCAGATTATCTGTAACCATGCATGAATTGAGCTAAGCTGAAAAAAATACTATTTCTAAAACTAGTCAATGATGACCCTCCATGGATTCACCTATATAGGCTGCGGCTAATGTTGCAAAAATAAGAGCTTGAATACCGCTTGTAAATAATCCAAGAAACATGACAGGTATAGGGACTACTAAGGGGACTAAAGAAACAAGAACAACAACGACTAATTCATCCGCTAATATATTCCCGAAAAGTCGAAAGCTAAGCGATAATGGTTTTGTGAAATCCTCTAGGATGTTAATTGGTAAAAGGATTGGAGTTGGTTTAATATATTTCTCGAAATAGCTCAATCCTTTTTTGCTAAGACCCGCATAAAAATATGCTGCTGACGTGAGTAAAGCTAAAGCAACAGTAGTATTTATATCATTCGTGGGCGCTGCTAATTCCCCATGGGGTAACTCTATAATTTTCCAAGGTAAAAGAGCACCCGACCAATTCGAAACAAAAATAAAAAGGAACATAGTTCCAATAAAGGGAACCCAGGGACCATATTCTTCTCCAATCTGAGTTTTGCTCAAGTCTCGAATAAACTCAAGGACATATTCAAAGAAATTCTGACCGTCGGTCGGGATGGTTTGTGGATTCCGAACAGCTATAACAACTGAACCTAGCAAGATAGTAATTACGACCCAAGAAGTGATGAGTACTTGGGCATGAATTTGGAAACCTCCTATTTGCCAATAGAAGTGTTGGCCTACTTCTACACCCGATATATCGTATAACCCCTTGAGTGTTTTAATGGAACAAGGTATAATATTCATATTGTCCTCTGATAAAAATTGAACTTCAAAAAAGGAATTCTTTTGATTCAACCATCTCTTTCTCAACTCAGCAACTTGAAGTATTAATCTTATATTTAGGATACCAAGAAAGCACATCAGATCATAATATATATCAATACCCTCTAATATATATCAATATTCCCCTTCTTTTTCTATGCAAAACAAAAAAGAATAGTAAGTGATTCCATAAATCTACGCAGTTGCCCAAGAATTCACTATTCTTCTTAATCAATGATTTCTTATATAGAGAGAACGTCCTTCACAAATTGCAAATACTAATTTGTTAAGAATCAATCGAATGGAAGTCATAGTGTCATCGTTGGCTGGAATCGATATATTCGCGAGATCCGGGTCGCAATTTGTATCGACTAAAGAAATAGTAGGAATCCCCAAAATGGCACATTCCCGAAGAGCTATATACTCTTTTTGCTGATCAAGGACGATCACAATGTCTGGCAATCTCGTCATATATTTGATCCCGCCGAGATATCTTTGCAAGGTGGATAATTTTCTCTTCAAGATTGCCACATCTCTTTTTGGGAGATGTTGGAATTTTCCCATTTTTTCTTCTGCTCTTAAGTCTCTAAATTGAGAAAGTCTAGTTTTCGTAATCGACCAATTAGTTAACATACCACTGAACCACTTTTTATTAACATAATGACAACGAGCCCTTATTGCAGCTGATGCTACTAAATCCGTTGCTCTTTTTTTTGTACCAACAATTAAGAAACTTTTTCCCTGACTTGCTGCATCAAAAACTAAATCACAAGCTTCTGATAAAAAACGAGCCGTTCTAGCGAGATTTATAATATGAGTACCTTTACGCTTTGCCGAAATGTAAGGTGCCATTTTCGGATTCCATTTCTTAATACCATGACCAAAATGAACTCCTGCTTCTATCATCTCTTTCAAATTGATGTTCCAATATCTTCTTGTCATTTTTTCCACACTTCCTTTTGATTTTTTCTTTTTTTTTTTTTCATCCTACCATTCCATTACGGAATTTTGTTCTTTTTGAAGATTAAGAAAGATCCGAAATAGCTTGAAATAAATAATAATTGTTCCGAAGGAACCTTCCACTGAGAGTTGGCCATTGATACATTGTATAAACATAACCTTAATGAATTAACTGACTTCTTTAATACTTAATTTTTTTTAATTTTAAATAAAAATCTAAAATTTGACCTCTTAGTGTTCTAAGTTCAAAAGTCTATCTAGTAAAGTAAAAAAAATCTGCTTTATGTATCCTTAAATCGTATAAATGGGGGTAAATGGGGGTTCTGATGTCTCATAGAAATTGTTTGCTACGTCAGAATCTGAAGAAACTAATTCCGTATGGAGAAACAAAAAATCTCTCATTTCTGACGCGAATAGATTTTGTTTTTGAATTTCGAAATAAAGGTTCTTGTCTTGTGGGGAACGATGCACAAATTTTAGGAATCCGGTACCAACAGGTATAATCCCCCCCAGAACTACATTTTCTTTCAACCCTTTCAACCAATCAATGCGACCTCGTAGGGCAGCTTTTGCTAAAACTCGAGCAGTTTCTTGAAAACTTGCTTCAGATATGAAACTTTGGGTATTCAGAGAAGCCCTTGTTATTCCCAATAAGATTGCCCGATAATAGATCGATTCATCCAAAGCTCGCCCTGCTCGTTCCGCTCGTAATAGTCCGATTAATTCCCCAGGTGAAAAAACATTAGACATTCCATCTTCGGAAACCCGCACTTTTGATGTTACTTGGCGTATAATAATCTCTATATGTCTATTATGAATTTGTACCCCTTGGGATCGATAAACCTTTTGAATTTTATTAACCAAAGAGATACGACTTTGGGCTATGGTTAGCTCAGCTCCAATCAAGAATCCCCAGGGGACCCCAAGAATTCTTGGTATACGCTCATTCCAATCCTCAATTCTCCTTTCGAGATTCGGGGATAATGAATCAATTGAACGCGCTTCAAAGATTTGTTCCACTTTTGGAAGACCTTGCGTTATGTCACTAGATCTCGATTTTTCATATATAAACGTAACTAACCTATCCCCCTTGTAAAGGATTTCTCCATAATGACCATTAACAGTTGCTCCTGTAGTGGCCAAATAAGGTTTAGCTGCTCTTATAACAAAGGAATCCATATTAACAATGAAAATTTGACCAGATTTTTTTATGTGCGATTTAAATAGACATACATTTTCACAAATAAATTGTCCAAGGTGAATTATTGCCAATGTTTCTTCCCAAGAATCATGATGGACAAAGTGACAATTCAAAAGTAATGGATCCAACATTATGTTACTATCGAAATTTGAAACCCTTTTATTTTCATCTATTAAAGAGTATTTAAGTCCTTGAAGTACTTGGAAGGTTTGTTTCAAATTGGCAAGGAACAAATATTTTTTTAACAGGCTCTGATTATGTGTTAGTAAATAGTAAGATGAAGAAAAATTGGATGTACTAGGTACAATAACGCCTAAGGGCCCAAAAATTTCTTGAATAGGAATTCTAGGATTCAATTCTTTTATCGCATTGGGATGTTTTGAATTCTTGAATAAACCAATTCGAGAACAGTTGGATGCCGACAAAATCATCAAAGGTTGGTATTCTTTATTTCGATTCAACAAGGTGCCAGTAGCTTCTTGATGTTGGCTAAGTGATTCAATCTTCGTCTTGGAATAAAAGGAATTGGTATTGGTGTGATCTAACCTATTATGGGGAATCGGTCCTGCACTTGTTCTATCATACCTTTTTCGTGTATATGAAATAGTGGACTTGACTAACTCAATTCTTAGGAAATCGCGAATAAGATTATTTGCTCTTACCTCAACAAGGGAAGCACCAGCCTTCTCTTTTTCTTCTTGTTCCCAATTCACTACTAAGCAAGTTCTAACAAATTGACTATTTGTGTGATAAATTCTTTGAGTTAACTTGCTATTTTCATGAGAAATAAAATTGACAATTCGAAGTTGGAGATTCTCTTCTTCTTGCAAGAGATCTTTTGGGAAAAGTGTTGCTAAATTTCTCCCTTCGTCCATTTCATATGCGACTGCAGGGCGAACGAAAACAAAATACTTTTCCTTGCTCTTGAGAATTTTTTTTCGTTGAACATAGACCCAATTTTTCCTTTTTTTTGATTCCTTAGAATCTTTTTTTTTTCTTTCTGGTGGTATCAAACAGCCACCTAATACCTTATCTGCCTCTTCAGGAAAATGAATATCTCCGGAAAATATTTTGAGTTCTGTATGGCTTTTTTTTCTCTTCACTCGGACCAGTCCACCTAGTCGACTTCTTGTATTTTTTGTGAGTTGTGTATTCACTCCAATAATACTATTGTCAAGTACCTTTAGGGATGAAGATCTCGGCAAGATATGCAGTTCTTGAAGAATGAAAAAAAAGCGATCTACTTCTTTTTGGTATTTTAGACTAAATTCTTTTGTTCCTCGATGCTCAATCAAACCCTCTTTTTTTAAGATAGAATCTTCCTCTGAGCTATCATATTCGTCCTCGGAGTCTTCTTCTAAGTCTTCCTCTAAAGTCCCATATTTGTCCTCTGAGCTTTCCCCGGGGTTCCCATATCCGTCTTCTGAGTCTTCTTCTAGAGTTCCATATTCGCCTTCTCGGGTCCTATATTTGCTCTCTGGGCTCCCATATTCGTCTTCTGAGTCTTTCTCTAAAGTCCTATATTCGTTCTCTGGGCTCCCATATTCGTCTTCTAGGGTCTCATATTCGTATTCGTCCTCTCGGGTCCTATATTCGTCTTCTAGGGTCTCATATTCGTCTTCTAAGTCTTCCTCTCGCGTCCTATATTCTTCCTCTAGGGTCCTATATCTAAATTTAACAATTCCTGAACCCTTTTTATCTTTTCTGTATCGTGGATCGTCAAAATAAGCAAAAATAGTATTTCTACGTAAAACACCCATAAACGGTATTTCAATCGAAATCCCCAAACAGGATATTAGTTCTTTCTCTTGTTCTTGATGGTATTGTAATGGAATGACGAACCTATTTCTTCGCTTTTTCGCCAACAAATCCGAATTATCTTGAAAAATAGAAGGATAGATCAAATTCCAATGGCCGTTGGCCATGATTCGATCCGACCTTGAATAATCAAAAATTTCCCTATCTTTTTTACCATAAGTATTCATTTGATCTTGATCCTTGTGGAGTGAAAAAGACGCTATACTGGATCTGCATATATTTCCTGACAATATCCATAAATGGCTTGTTTTTGGTAATCGACGAAGATTACCATATTGATATTCGGGCGCATGATAAACATCAGTACTCCAGTGCATTTCGCCGTCTGATTCGGAATAAATATGCTTTTGTACCCTTTCTTTAAAATGTAAAGTGGACGTTCCGGAACGAATCTCCGCAATTACTTGTTCGGATTTTACATATTGATCATTTTGCACTAGAATCAAGCTTTTTGAGGGAATACTCACACTATATAGAATATCCTGACTCTGAATAGTTACATGCAAGTCTATATAACATAGAAAAGCAGGCTGTCCATGACGGGTACGTGTGGGGTGAACCAAATTTTCAGTGAATTGGATTTTTCCATTCGAAGGGGATCGTACAAGGTCGGCAGTACCCCCTGTGAATACTCCGCCAGTATGAAAAGTTCTTAATGTTAGTTGAGTCCCGGGCTCCCCAATTGATTGACCCGCAATAATACCTACGGCTTCTCCCAATTCTACGAGATCACTATGAGTAGGACTCCGGCCATAACATAATTGACAGATCCAAGAAGTGCTCCGGCAGGTAAAGGGGGTTCTAATATATATTGGTTGTGCTCGAAATGGTTGTGCTCGAAAGGCAGTTATGAATCGATTGACTAATCCAATTCCGATATCTTGATTTCGAGCGGCAATGCACCGTGAACCGATATATATATCGTCTGCTAATACACGACCAATTAGTGTCTGGGCAAAAAGTTTTTCCGTCATCCCATTTTGAGGACTCACAGAAATACCTTGGATAGTACCACAATCTCTTCTACGCACAAGAATATGTTGAACTACTTCAACAAGTCTACGTGTAAGATATCCAGCATCTGCTGTTCGTACAGCAGTATCTACAACCCCTTTGCGGGCTCCATAGCAGGAAATTATATATTCTGTCAAAGAAAGCCCCTCGCGTAAATTGCTTTGAATAGGTAAATCAATCATTTGTCCTTGAGGGTCCGCCATTAATCCTCTCATACCTACTAATTGGTGTACCTGAGATGCATTTCCTCTGGCTCCTGAAAAAGACATTAGATAGACTGGATTAGAAGGATCCGTTATCCGAAAATTCGAATTCATTTCTTGTTTCAAATATTCACTTGTCGCATACCATATCTCAACGGATTGGCGTAATTTTTCTACCGCGTGTATAGCCCCATAATAATAGTGTTTCTCCAAAAGAAAACTCTGTTGCTCCGCGTCTTGGACTAACCATCCCTTAGAGGGTATTGTTAAAAGATCCTCGATTCCTAATGAAATCGATGTAGTAGTGGCTTGATGGAAGCCTAGAGTTTTTAGTTGATCCAGTATATGGGATGTATATCCCATTCCGAAATGATCTATTAATCTGCTAATAAGTCGTTTCATACCAGTTCCGTCTATCTCTTTATTATGAAAGACCAGATTGGCCCGTTCCGCCATACATAAGTACCCCCTTTTCGGCTGAGTAGGATTCGACAATTGCTGAGTAGGATTCGACAATGGGCCTGAGTCAGTGATTCGAAAATTTAATTAACTTCATTTCCTTAATCTCAATCTGGATTCGCGCGGCAAAAATGATGATACTACGGAAATCGGAATGCCCCCCAAAAGGGGAGGGGCATCGCCGAATCTAACTTCCTTGTTTAGATAGTGTATGAATAGGCCTGACTAAATCCTTGTATGGCTTCCTCTATTTCTCTATAAAAAGAAATATGACCAAGAGTGGTTCGAATGTATATAGAACGAATTTCTTTTTTTCTATTTCCCACTATTAGATAGTGGGCATAAATCTCATGATAAGTCCCCAAAGATTCATATTGAACTTCAATCGGAACTTCTCTTGACCCAATGACGCGTTGATCCAGTTTCCATCGTAGCCACAAGGGACTGTCTAAACTGATTAGTTTCTGTCTATAAGCTCCCATTGCATCATAAGAACTAGAAAAGTGGGGTTCTTTATCTTTCGTATACTTAGAATTATTATTATTGTAATTTACTTTTTGATTTGGATAGTTTTCGCAACTATTATATCTATTTGCATAAATACCTCGGTGGTTTCCAATCGTTAATACATAAAGCCCGATAAGCATGTCTTGGGTTGGTACGCAAATAGGATCTCCAATAGCGGGAGATAAGAGATTCATATGAGAAAACATAAGTAAACGGGCTTCCGCCTGAGCTTCCAAGGATAAAGGTAGATGAACAGCCATTTGATCCCCATCAAAGTCCGCATTGAAACCCTTACACACTAATGGGTGTAAAGAAATAGTACGCCCCTCTACTAAAGTGGGTTGAAAGGCCTGTATGCCTAATCTATGCAGAGTAGGTGCTCTATTTAACAGTACAGGATGTCCCCGCATAACTTCTTGAAGTATTTCCCATACAATGGGTTCCTTTTCCCAAATTTTCCTTTTAGCAATCCTGACATTAGAAGTAGCGCGTTTCGTTATTAAATCGCGAATTACAAATAGCTGAAAAAGCTTTATTGCTATCTCTAGAGGTAATCCACATTGATGTAATGAAAGCGAAGGACCCACAACAATGACAGAACGCCCCGAGTAATCGACGCGTTTCCCAAGCAGAGTCTCGCGAAACCTTCCCTCTTTACCTTCAATTACATCTGAAAGTGATTTGTATACTTTATTGTGACCATCCCTTATTGGTTGCCCGCGGGACCCACTATCAAGAAGTGTATCCACGGCTTCTTGTACCAATTTTTCCTGGCACATTACTAAATCTGCAGGCGCTAATTCACTTCTTTTTAATAGATAGGCAAGGTTGTTGTTCCGACGGATAACTCTCTTATAAAGTTCATTAATGTCCGAAGTCACTACTTTATCTCCAGACCTATAAACAATGGGTCTCAATTCGGGAGGAAGAACCGGTAATAAGCACAAAACCATCCATTCTGGTTCTACATTTGTTTGAATAAAATGTTTCGCCAATTGCATGCGTCTAATCAAAAAAACTTTTCTTATTCGTCTTTTTCTATCTTCCCATTCATCTCCACTATACCCCTCGTCTTCTAATTCCTTCCATTCGACCAAGGAATTCTCTATAATAATTCGCAAATCCAAATCTGCTAATTGTTCTCTAATAGCACCTGCTCCTGTCGCAATTTCCCGATTTCGAAATGTTGCAAAGCCTGGGGTAGAAAAAAAGGGAGAAATGCTGTGGTTACAGGATGAAATTTCCTCTTCGAATAAACCTCGTAATCGTAAAAAAGTAGGTTTTTTAGTGCTGGGCCTAGCAAAAGAGAAATCGCCGTATACTAGGCCCTCCAATTTCTTAAGAGGTTTATCTAAAAGATTCGCGATATAACTAGGAAGACCTTTCAAATACCACACATGAGTTACGGGACATGCGAGTTTGATGTATCCCATTTGATATCGTCGTATCCGAGAATCCACAAATTCTACCCCGCATTTTTGGCAAAATCTCTCGTCTTCGTTTTCAGCTCCGCTCGGTCGAGAATTGCCACAAGCGCAAATTCCGCTTTTTATGGGTCCAAAGATTCTTTCGCAAAACAATCCATCTTTTTCTGGTTTATCGGTTTTATAATGAAAAGTAGAGGGCCTTGTGACTTCGCCAACGACTTCTCCATTAGGTAGGTTTTTGTTAGCCCAAGCCTTTATTTGTTGAGGGGAAACGAGTCCAATTTGAAGTTGTTGATGTTTATATTGGTCAATCATAAAATAGAAATAAGAAAAGAATTTATATTTATTCCGATCAAATCAAACTTCTTCCCTATTAATCTGGAAGTTCTTCTCAGATACAAGGAAATGATTCAGTTCTAGAGCCAAAGATCGTAGTTCTCGAACGAGCACTCGAAAAGATTCTGGAGGATCCTCGTGATTAGGTATTCGTTTTCCCCAGATCGTAGCATTAAGTATTTCTTGGCGAGCTATAAGATGGTCAGATTTATAAGTCAGTATCTCTTGTAAAATATGAGCAACACCAAATCCTTCTAAAGCCCAAACTTCCATTTCTCCTACTCGTTGTCCCCCTTGCTTGGCTCTTCCTCTAACGGGTTGTTGTGTAACAAGTGAGTAGGGCCCAGTAGAACGCCCATGAATTTTCTCATCAACTTGATGAATTAATTTTAAGATATAGGACTTCCCTATTAGAACAGGTTGTTCGAAGGGGTCTCCTGTTCTTCCATCAAATATTCTGCTTTTTCCCGGGTACTCGGGTTCAAATACCCATGGATTTTTTGTTTCTTTACTGGCTTCGTATAATTCTGAAAACACAAGTTTTCTTGAAGCCTCTTGCTCATATCTCTCATCAAAGGGTGCTATTCTATAATGTTTCTTTAGCAGATCCCCCGCTAATCCGAGCGAGCTTTCAAATATTTGTCCCACATTCATTCGGGAGGGTACTCCTAAGGGATTGAAGACCATATCAACAGGTGTTCCATCTTGCAAATAAGGCATATCTTGCCTAGGCAAAATTTTGGAAATGATCCCCTTATTCCCGTGTCTTCCGGCTACTTTATCCCCAACTTTGATTTCACGTTTCTGTAAAATATATACACGAACCATTATGTCGAGGGGGTCCCTCTGGATCCATTTCACATCGATAACGCGCCCTCTTCCACCTATAGGTAATTTGAGAGAAGTTTCTTTTGAAGTGGATACCTCAAGGCCAAATATGGCCCGTAATAATCCAGCTTCCGCGATATACGATGATTCACTCGCTATCTGAGGCGTTAATTTACCTACTAAAATATCACCAGTTTCTACCCAGGATCCCAACCTAACAACTCCATTTCTGTCCAAATTGCGGAGTAAATGTTCTTCTAGATGTGGTATTTCTTTAGTGATTTTTTCAGCAGAGCCTTGACTTGTCGTATCCGTCTGAATTTCATATTTCCGGATGTGAAAAGAGGTATAAATATCCTCATATACCAAACGTTCGCTAATTAGTACTGCGTCTTCAAAATTGTAACCTTCCCATGGCATATAAGCTACTAATACGTTTTTTCCTAAAGCAAGTTCCCCCCCAACTGTAGCAGCTCCTTCTGCTAAAATTTGTCCTTTTTTAATGGATTTACCCCGCGGAACCCGGGGTTTTTGGTGCATACAAGTATTTTTGTTAGAGCGACGGTGGTTAACTAAAGGAATACTTATAGTCTTCCCACTACTTGATAAAAGGATCTTATGACTATCAGTAGAAACGATCTTTCCCTCGCGTTCGGCTATAACGGAAACCCTCGAATCTAGGGCTGTTTGGCGTTCCAATCCAGTTCCAACAATGCACTTCTCGGACCGAGAAAGGGGAACTGCTTGGCGTTGCATATTAGAACTCATTAAAGCCCGATTCGCATCATTGTGCTCAATAAAAGGAATGAGAGAACCTCCAATAGAAAAATATTGGAACGGAAAAATACTTCTAACATGAATCTGTTCCCATGCAATAGTCAGGAATTCTTGACGGTATCTAGCTGGAACAACCTGCTCTTCCTGAATACCTTGATTCAAGGACAAAGAATTTCCTGCTGCTATCATATAATATTCATCTCTATTTGGTGATAGATAAACCACCTGTCTCGCTTTTTTTTTTTTTGCTTTCTCAGCAGATATTTCATAAAACGGACTCTCTATGGATCCCCACAAGTGATCAATTCTCGCATGAATTGCTAAGGATCCAGTAAGTCCAACATTGATTCCTTCGGACGTGTCAATTGGACAAATACGCCCATAGTGACTCGGATGAATATCTCGGCTCCGAAAACTTGCAGTTCTCCCCGTCAACCCTCCAGGACCTAAACAACTCACTTTTCGCCCATGAACAGTTTGTGTCAATGGATTCGTTTGATCAAAAACTTGAGATAACGGGTATGTACCAAAAAAGGTCTCATAAGTAGTTATTAATAAAATCGAAGTTGAAGTTGGAGTTACCAAAGTTTGGGGAGTCGGTTTCGATTGACGTATGAATACTCTACGGATAGTTTTTTGAACTGCATGTTGTAAACGACCAAGAGCCAGTCCGAATTGATCTTGTAACAGATCTGCAACCGAACGAATACGTTTATTTTTCAAGTGATTCATATCGTCATCGTCAAGTATACCTGTTCCAAATTTCATTCCAATCAAATGATCCGTAGCGGCCAATACATCTCGTGGTAACAAAAATGTATTGTTCTGAGGGATATCAAGATTAAGTCTCCGATTCATATTTCGTCGACCAATCCTTCCTAATTCACATTTTTGTTGAAAAAATTTCTTTTGTAATTCCTCACATAAGGACTCCGAAAATACCAAGTCCCCACCTACACAAGCAAATTGTTGATAAAACTCCAAAATAGCTTTTTCTTTTGACTCAATCCTCTTCTTCTCCTTAGCATTCGGGAAAGACAAAAAAATTTCAGGGTAGGAAACATTATCTAGAATTTCTCTTAGATTCGAACCCATAGCTGATGATAGAACTAGAATAGATATCTTTTGTTTTCTACTCACGCGAGCCCATATCCTTTCTTTTTTATCAATTGCTAATTCCGATCTTCCTCCCCAATCTGATATTATAGTCCCGGTGTAGATAGAAATTCCCTTATGGTCTAATTCCGAACGGTAGTAAATACCAGGACTTAGCAATATTTGATTGATCACAATTCGGTATATTCCATTTATAATAAAGGTTCCTAAGGAATTCATTATAGGAATGTTTCCAATAGAAATGGTTTGCTTTTGCACATCGAAACCAAAAATTAATCTCGCAGATACATATAATTCGGAAGAATAGGTGAGTGATTCATACACAGCATCCCTTTCTTTTATCGAGGGTTCTAGCAATTGATATCCTTTCGCAAATAATTGAAATGCAATTTCGTGATCTGGGTCTTTAATTATTGGAAACTTGTCAAGTTCTTCTGCCAAGGCTTGATTAATGAACCTACAAAATCCCTCGAATTGGATCTGACTAAATCCGGGTATTGTGGACATTCCCTCGTTTCCATTTCGGAGCATCTTAATCTTAAGTTTCCTGTTTATCAAAGAAAAATTCCATTATCAGCTCACTCTTCATCAATCCCTATGGATTGATCTAGCAATCATGGAATCCATATTCTATTCTGTTTACTGAATCACATGAAATTCTAGGGAACTCCACATACGTATTTCATATATGTATTTCATACATATGAATAGAGACTATTTTGACGAAAGTTCGAGTTTGCCAGGGGAGGGGCACAAATGGAATGAAAATGAATTGATAAAACATTCCTAGAAAAAAATTCTGTTACTTATACTTTCATGATATTCTAATCAGATTGGATGGCAAAGATTTCACATTTTATCTCTTTTCTATTAATGTAATAAAGCCATAATATAATAAATACACTAGAAAGTTTGACTTTACTTCGATTTAGAATAGCGCGCTTACTTTAATTTCAAAAAAAAAAATTTGAGGGTTATTTTTTATTTCGGAGTAGTAGAATTGCTAGAAAATTTTGGATTTCATTGTGGAATTCAAAATAAAGTAAGTCCCTTTTTTAAGTACATGCCAATCTAGTTATCCACCTCTCCACATATTCATGCTTTTCTTTTATCATAATTTCACTTGGATAGGCTAAGATAGTCAGGTTATACTCTATATCAGAGCAAATTTCCTTTTTTTTTATTCAAGATATTTAATGCTTTGCAAAATTAAAGCACGATTCTCCATAGAGATATGTACATAAGGGGGATCTTTGGATAATAATGCTGTTCGGAGCTGGAGTTTACCTAATACACAGATTAGGCATAAAGCCATTCTATTTTATTATGCCATTAAAAGGAAGGAGGGAGAGAATACCTATTTAAGAGTCGTTCACTACTGCAATAAAAAAAAAAGAGCCAATTTATAGTTAATGGTTCCAATTTGTTCTGAATTTTGCAGCCTGTGACTAGAAATCCACTTTTTCTCCTTTTTCATTTTAATAGAAAAAAACAGAAAGTTTTATTGTATTAGCAGTATCTGTTTTAAGATAGAATCTATCGAAGAGAATAATAGAAACTGGATCAAAAAAAGCAGGAATAATTTTTTTGAAAAAGATTGGAAAAAAGTAAGTAGAATTATATTCCAAATAAAATAAAAGGGGTTTTCGTAAGAAAACGTGGACGAATACTTGCTCTTTTTTCGATTTTCGCTCGGATTTTTTGGCGGCATGGCCAAGCGGTAAGGCAGGGGACTGCAAATCCTTTATCCCCAGTTCAAATCTGGGTGCCGCCTGATCAATAAAATACTTAGGTTTAAATACTTAGGTTTATAGTACTGATCGAACTCGAGAAATCCGTACTCCGCATAAGTTTGGGCAAGAGAGTAACTAGGCCTGCCGATACTGGCTTTTTAGAATCCATACCATAGTTCTATCCTCAAACTAGGGTTTGCTTTGGTGGTAGTGGCCCAAAGGGTTAGCAATAGGGATATTGATTCGATTTGAGAATTTAAAACTACGAGGATAAGATGTCATAAATCTTGGTATCCAAAGAAAGTTCCCTAAGGGGCATTCCTTTTTTTTTTTTATTTCAGATTTAAGAAGGGACTCCACGAAGGAATATCAAGACTTCCTAATTATCATACATTATCGTACATCTTATTTGACCTACATACACTTAAAGTAAGGACTACTTATTCTAGCGAGAATCAGATTAAAAAGGCCGATCCTAAGTTAATTTAGGAGTAGTGTTGTGGATAAAGTCTCCTCATTCTTTATTCTTTCATAGAATGATAGAAAGCAGGGCTGTAGGGTTTAGGTCAAAAATAAACATAGGTAAGGTAGGTATCCAATAAATATTTAGTTGTCCATAATTTTATGGTATATTCGGGTGTCCTTTGCTTATAAAAAAAAAGAGTAACAAAAGGAATAAAAAATATTCCTATTCCCGCTTCTTCTATTCAGTATTTAGGACATCATTCCCGTACTCTTTTTTAAGGAAAAGGGCTATGCTATGTATCATATTTATACTTAATGCTCTCTAATTCTACTGGAATTCCTATAAGAATAAGAATTTGTTAGGAGTAAATTCCTTGAACTGATTGATCCATAGCTTTAGCGTAGAATCCCTTTTTGACTCTGTACCCTTGATTCCACTATGATTATTGATCAATAGTAGAATAATTCCTTCATAGAAATAGGAGACATAATTTAGATGGATATAGTAAGTCTCGCTTGGGCTGCTTTAATGGTAGTCTTTACATTCTCTCTTTCACTAGTAGTATGGGGGAGGAGTGGACTCTAGGGATACTACTAATTGATTGAATAATCGAATTGTTGTATCAACTGTTTTCTTTAATTGATCGTTTTTTTTGCATTAATCATTTTGTCAAACGTTATTCTTTAATCTTTTTCTTTAGTTTTATTTCACTCCGATAATATAATATAAAGACTCTAAAGTGTCGTAGAAAAAACTATATGTAGTTCTTTCTACCACACTTTAAGATTCCAACCAGATCCTTTCATTTAAGACTTGGATTTTTTTTATTTAATCCCTTTTGCATTTCTTCAATGATTAATTGGAATTCCAATTAATCATTTTGGCTGGCTGTTTTTACATAAATAATAAGTAAAAAAGCAGTAGGAATTAGAATGAACAGTGCAGTAGCAATAAATGCGAGAATATTGACTTCCATAACCTCTTTATTTTTTATTTTCACAATAACTCGGGATGTAATCCCATGGAGAGGAAAAAGGGGTATCCTGTAAATTCAAGGGTAGGGCTTGCAGTCTGATAATACTGAATCAATTCAATATTATGAATATCGGATCTATCAAATCAATTCATAGTTGAGAGGGGAATAGTATAACATAGGAAGACCCTTTATCGATACTAAGAACAAAATGGTTTTTTTTGATTGGATTAGGAATTCCCTCTTTTCTTTTTTTAATCCTTTTCTCCTTTTTCTTTTCTATACCTCTAACCCACGATCTTTCTTAATCTTATCCAATTTCCCTTACTTTTTCTTATAGTTATACATACAATTATGTATGTATTATATGACCAACTTTCTATGGGTCACATAGACATCCAAATAAGCAGTAGAACTGACACGGGGAAAAGAAAAGAGATCTTAAATAAAAAGGGAATACAATTTATGTATGGATTCCGGTAAAATACCGGTATTTTATATCATATGTGTGTCTTTCTTTATCGATCGGGAGTAGTGAAAAAAAAAATTCCTATACGCCTGCCCTCCCTCTTTAATGAGAGATGCAAAATAAAAAAGCGAAGTAAGGGTGCCCTATGGCTATGGGTATTTGATCTTGTCCCCTCCCCCTTTTTTCATGGAAAAAGGAAATATGAATTTCTCCATTCATTAAACCCTAGTTCGGGACTGACGGGGCTCGAACCCGCAGCTTCCGCCTTGACAGGGCGGTGCTCTGACCAATTGAACTACAATCCCCGCGAGATGTATGGCATACCTATTCTTAAATAGAACCATATACCTACATATTATATACGGGTATAGTGAGAGTGACATACCTAGTATGTCATAATTTTTTATCACTAAAAATGGATAATAATCCACCCTTCAATAAGAAAAATTCTTTTGTTTGTAAGAAAGGAATGAGAGAGATATGGGTTATAAATAAAATTTCTCCCTTTTTTCTTTATCTTTTATTTCTATAGATCAGACATTTTATTTTATGGAAGAAAAACAAAAGGATTTAGTTCATATTCACGAAGTCCTAGATTTTTGGGCCGAGCTGGATTTGAACCAGCGTAGACATATTGTCAACGAATTTACAGTCCGTCCCCATTAACCGCTCGGGCATCGACCCAGGAAGAATTTATTCTAGGGTTTTTGATAATCTATGATTAACTTCCTTTCAAAATACTCCCTACCCCCAGGGGAAGTCGAATCCCCGCTGCCTCCTTGAAAGAGAGATGTCCTGAACCACTAGACGATAGGGGCATCACTAGACGATAAGGCCATATACAACCGCTCGTGATTATACTATAATCATAGTATGAGCAGTTTTTTTGAATTGTCAATATACTCGAAAAGTATAACTAGATCCAAAGCAAAGAGTTTTTCCTACTTTTCTGTTATGTTTTCATCTAGGAGTTTTTTTAGTTGATGATTAGATTAATTCATGGATCATCCCCTAACTTTATTAGGGAAATTCATTTAAAGAGTATAGAATAAGAATGGATTAGTAAATAGTGATATCCATATTAGTTCAGTACAGGTAGTTATTTGATTGATCTAAGATGAAAAAGAGTCCCATTTCATTTATTTTTTGCAATTTACATTTGGTGCTTCATTTAGTGTTCGGACCAAAAATGCATGGATCCCGCACTAAGTCATAAAATTCTATAAAAAATAGAGAAAGTTTCAAAAACAAAGAAAAAAGTGAATTAATTTTAGTAGAAAAGTATTCTATCAGATTCGAACCGATGACTTACGTTTTAGCACGGCATTACTCTACCACGAATTTTAAAAGCCCTTTATCGGATTTGAACCGATGACTTATGCCTTACCATGGCATTACTCTACCACTGAGTTAAAAGGGCTTTTTATTTAATTCAAAAATTTCACACTTTGATTTCCCATTATGCGTCTACTGCATAATGTAAATGTACATAATATATGTATAGATAGAGATATTATGTAGAGATTATATATGTATATATCGATATATAGAAATAGAGAAGTTTAGTCATGGCGAGGTTCAAAATCTTGCGAGCTCAAAATCTTGAGAAAATTAAGAAAAATAAGAAAATATTTCATATTCTCTCTTATAACTTGCACAAAACTAAAGTAGAGGTTTTTTTATATAATAAAATACGTGAAGAAAGAGTGGACACAATAAAAAAAAGCATACCCTACATACTTAACTCTTCTTGGTTCAGGGTTTTCTGTTTCGGAAGACTAGACTAGTAAAATAGGCGGATTCTGCAACCCTAAGAATTAAATTACCCAATATGATTTTTGGAAGGAACATTTGGTAATGGTCTTGATCCTCTATGTTCTTTTTTATGTGTTCTTAGTTCTATATTTTATTCTTTTAAACAAGAATCGAATAAACTAGAATTGAGTGAGTGGAAAAAAGGAGAGAGAGGAAAGTCGTAAATGGAGAGAATTGACTAAGCAGAGACTTTTAGGATCCTCTTTACATCAGGTAAATCCGTCGGTCCTGTCCGTTTTTTCTTTAACTGATGACTCTTTGTTTCTTATCTTCTATCAAGCCATAGGGAAGGAAAGTCTATGATGAATTTTTAAAATGCATCTCACTCTTTCTCTACGGCTCGGACTTAATGATAAGTGGGGGAAGGAAGGAAACATCTTCCATAATTTTTTTTGTTTAGAATTGAACAAAAAAGAAAAGGAAAAAAGGAATTTATAGGCACAGTCTTATCCCCTATATCCCTAGTGTATATTGTAGGAATAATAAAAGTATTCCGTACAGCAGTCTGACACACTTACATCATCCTCGCAAAGTAAATAATTATCATTGTAGTTGTAAACGTAGAATAGGATCCTAATCGAAATATATACATTTGGTTCAGATGCTATTGGCATGGTTAAGAAGAGATGGAATGTATTTTACAGACGAGAGGGGCTACCTAAATCCTAAAGTAAAGGCCAGCGATCGAAATAGAAGTACCAACCGCTCAGTGTCATGAACCTTCTCCATCTGATTCAATAAGGGGGAATTAGCCTCCTTCTCCATCTAATGGATATCCTTGACAAAGGGTACTATTTATATCATAATCTACATGTAGCGGGTATAGTTTAGTGGTAAAAGTGTGATTCGTTCTATTAATAACGGAATTTGAAATGATATAATTAAAAGCTATCTTTAATTTTATATTCCGATGAAAACTTTAGTTCTTATAAAGGATTTAATCCTTTTCCTCTCAATAGCATATTGAGGAAGAATATAAATTCTCGCGATTTGTATCCAAAGACTAATTGAAATTGCATCCAAAATACAAATTGGATTATGAGTACAGAATCGCGAAGCATAATTTTGCATTGGAGTAATTATTCCAATTTTTAAAATATGAGTAAAGGATCTATGGATGAAGATACAAAAAAGTTTATTTCCAATCGTAACTAAATCTTCTTTTGTTAAAATAAGGAATAAGGAAGCCAAATAGCTAAAAAACGATAGTTTTGGTTTACTAGAACCATCAGCATATTGTTTCAGCTCGGTGGAAACCCAATTCTTTTCCTCAGGATCTCTTGAATGAAATTAGGGAACGAAGTAAGTAGATTAGATGGATTTAGATCAAATTTCTATCTCCTACTCTATAAGGATCATCTAGAAAGCAGAGACCTTTGGTTCCATTCAAATAGAAAAGCTGACATAGATGTTAAGTGGTGAGAATATCCATAAAGGAGCCGAATGAAATCAAAATTTCATGTTCGGTTTTGAATTAGAGACGTTAAAAATAATCAACCAACGTCGACTATAACCCCTAGCCTTCCAAGCTAACGATGCGGGTTCGATTCCCGCTACCCGCTCCACTCTCTATCTCTATAAAAAAAAGGAGTATTCTTTTTGTCTAGACATGGTAAAGGCCCGTATTCAACCTTCTTTGTCCACCAGTTTTTGGTACTCTAGAGCGGAGTAGAGCAGTTTGGTAGCTCACGAGGCTCATAACCTTGAGGTCACGGGTTCGATTCCCGTCTCCGCACTTAGCAGTCTGTATAAAAGGACTCTTCTATATTCTCTAGATATGGTAAAGGGTTGGGTGGTATCCAACTTTTTTTATTCATGAGTTCCCGGCCCTAGAGGGCAAAATTGAGCAGTTTGCGAAAGCACTTGTCCCCAGAATGCGCAAGGCTCCTCCCGACCCTGCGTAAAAGAAAAATGAAAGAAA